GCTAGCGTAGCTTAATATAAAGCATAGCATTGAAGATGCTAAGATGGACCCTAAACGGCTCCGCACGCACAAAGGCATGGTCCCGACCTTACTGTCAGCTCTAGCCCAACTTACACATGCAAGTCTCCGCAGCCCAGTGAATATGCCCTCAACCCCCCGCCCGGAAACGAGGAGCAGGCATCAGGCACAAATATTAGCCCAAGACGCCTAGTCAAGCCACACCCCCAAGGGAATTCAGCAGTGATAGACATTTAGCCATAAGTGAAAACTTGACTCAGTTAGTGCTAAGAGGGCCGGTAAAACTCGTGCCAGCCACCGCGGTTAAACGAGAGGCCCCAGTTGACATTACAACGGCGTAAAGGGTGGTTAAGGACAAACAAAATAAAGCCAAATGGCCCTTTGGCCGTCATACGCTTCTAGGTGTCCGAGGCCCTATTTTATACGAAAGTAGCTTTAAAACCCACCTGACCCCACGAAAGCTGAGAAACAAACTGGGATTAGATACCCCACTATGCTCAGCCATAAACTTAGACATCCATCTACAATTAGATGTCCGCCAGGGTACTACAAGCATTTAGCTTAAAACCCAAAGGACCTGACGGTATCTCAGACCCCCCTAGAGGAGCCTGTTCTAGAACCGATAACCCCCGTTCAACCTCACCACTCCTAGCCATTCCAGCCTATATACCGCCGTCGTCAGCTTACCCTGTGAAGGTAATAAAAGTAAGCAAAATGGGCACAACCCAGAACGCCAGGTCGAGGTGTAGCGCATGAAGTGAGAAGAAATGGGCTACATTTTCTATTACAGAACATTACGAACATGCACCATGAAACGGTGCTTAAAGGAGGATTTAGTAGTAAAAAGGAAACAGAGTGTCCCTTTGAACCCGGCTCTGAGACGCGTACACACCGCCCGTCACTCTCCCCTGTCAAAACGCACCAAAAATACCTAATATAATAGCACTGACAAGGGGAGGCAAGTCGTAACATGGTAAGTGTACCGGAAGGTGCACTTGGATTAAACCCAGGGCGTGGCTGAATCAGTCAAGCATCTCACTTACACCGAGAAGACGTCTATGCAAGTTGGACCGCCCTGAGCCTAACAGCTAGCTTAACCACCCAATAACTAAACAATATAAATAAGATAAAACAAACTTACACCAAAAACTAAACCATTCTTTTACCTGAGTATGGGAGACAGAAAAGGTTCTACTTAAAGCAATAGAGACAGTACCGCAAGGGAAAGCTGAAAGAGAAATGAAACAATCCACATAAGCATTAAAAAGCAAAGATCAAATCTTGTACCTTTTGCATCATGATTTAGTCAGTACACCCAAGCAAAGAGACCTTTAGTTTGAAACCCCGAAACCAAGTGAGCTACCCCGAGACAGCCTATTAAGGGCCAACCCGTCTCTGTAGCAAAAGAGTGGGAAGAGCTCCGGGTAGAAGTAACAAGCCTACCGAACTTGGTGATAGCTGGTTGCCTAAGAAATGAATAGAAGTTCAGCCTTGTGCCCTCTCCAATCAAAACATACAAACAAAACGCTTAAGAGAAATACATGAGAGTTAGTTAAAGGGGGTACAGCCCCTTTAACAAAGGACACAACCTTTCCAGGAGGATAAGGATCATAATACATAAAACATGCTGTTCTAGTGGGCCTAAAAGCAGCCACCTAAACAGAAAGCGTTAAAGCTCAGACAGAAAGAAGTTTATTATTCTGATAAAAAATCTTACTCCCCTAAATACTACTAGGCCAACCCATGCCTACATGGGAAAGACTATGCTAAAATGAGTAACAAGAAGGCCTGCCCTTCTCCAAGCACAAGTGTAAGCTAAACCGGACCAACCACTAGCAATTAACGAACCCAATCCAAGAGAGTAATATGAATTACAAAAAAACCAAGAAAAATCCATAATTAAACATCGTTAACCCCACACTGGAGTGCTATTTAAAGGAAAGACTAAAAGAAAAGGAAGGAACTCGGCAAACACAAGCCTCGCCTGTTTACCAAAAACATCGCCTCCTGCAACACAACCAAATATAGGAGGTCCAGCCTGCCCAGTGACTACAAGTTCAACGGCCGCGGTATTTTGACCGTGCAAAGGTAGCGCAATCACTTGTCTTTTAAATAAAGACCTGTATGAATGGCTAAACGAGGGCTTAACTGTCTCCCCTTTCAAGTCAGTGAAATTGATTTACCCGTGCAGAAGCGGGCATAATAATACAAGACGAGAAGACCCTTTGGAGCTTAAGGTACAAAACTCAACCACGTTAAACAACTTAATAAAAAGCAAGAACTTTATGGAATATGATATTTTACCTTCGGTTGGGGCGACCGCGGAGGAAAGAAAAGCCTCCAAGTGGACTGGGATTAAGCCTCCTAAAACCAAGAGAGACACCTCTAAGCCATAGAACATCTAACCAAGCATGACCCGGCTAACAAAGCCGACCAACGAACCAAGTTACCCTAGGGATAACAGCGCAATCCTCTCCCAGAGTCCATATCGACGAGAGGGTTTACGACCTCGATGTTGGATCAGGACATCCTAGTGGTGCAGCCGCTATTAAGGGTTCGTTTGTTCAACGATTAAAGTCCTACGTGATCTGAGTTCAGACCGGAGCAATCCAGGTCAGTTTCTATCTGTAATGCTACTTTTCCTAGTACGAAAGGATCGGAAAAAGGGGGCCCATACTTAAGGTACGCCCCACCCCCAATTTATGCAAACAAATAAATAAGATAAAGGGAGGGCCAAAACCCTAACCGGTCAAAATAAGGACATACTGGGGTGGCAGAGCATGGTAAATTGCGAAAGGTCTAAGCCCTTTTAACCAGAGGTTCAAATCCTCTCCCCAGTTTATGCTAAACACCTTAATTACTCACCTAATTAACCCCCTAGCCTACATCGTACCAGTACTTCTAGCAGTAGTCTTTCTAACACTGATCGAACGAAAAGTGTTAGGATATATGCAACTACGAAAAGGACCAAACGTAGTGGGACCCTACGGGTTACTACAACCTATTGCCGATGGGGTAAAACTCTTCATCAAAGAACCCGTTCGCCCATCTACATCATCCCCATTTTTATTTCTAGCCACCCCAACACTTGCACTAACCCTAGCTATAACCCTGTGAGCACCAATACCTATACCCCACCCAGTAATTGACCTTAACCTGGGAATCTTATTTATTCTGGCCCTGTCAAGTCTCGCAGTATACTCAATTCTAGGATCCGGCTGAGCATCAAATTCAAAATATGCACTAGTTGGAGCATTGCGGGCTGTAGCCCAAACAATTTCCTATGAAGTTAGCCTAGGACTAATTCTTCTCTCCGTAATTATCTTTTCAGGGGGATATACTTTACAAACATTCAACATTACCCAAGAAAACATTTGATTACTTATCCCCGCCTGACCCTTAGCCGCAATGTGATATATCTCAACACTAGCCGAAACAAACCGAGCACCATTCGACCTAACAGAGGGGGAGTCCGAACTAGTATCTGGCTTTAATGTAGAGTATGCAGGAGGACCCTTCGCACTCTTTTTCCTAGCCGAATACGCCAATATCCTCCTAATAAATACCCTCTCAACCGTACTATTTCTAGGAGCCTCACATATCCCCAACGTCCCCGAACTCGCAACAATTAACCTCATAGTTAAAACTGCGCTCCTATCTATTCTATTTCTATGAGCACGGGCCTCATACCCACGATTCCGGTATGACCAACTGATACACCTGGCATGAAAAAACTTCCTCCCCCTCACACTTGCCTTTGTATTATGACACACTGCCCTACCAATCGCCCTAGCAGGACTCCCCCCACAACTATAATCAGGGAACTGTGCCTGAATGCCCAAGGACCACTTTGATAGAGTGATTTATAGGGGTTAAATTCCCCTCAGCTCCTAGAAAGAAGGGAATTGAACCCATACTCAAGAGATCAAAACTCTCGGTGCTTCCTTTACACCACCTCCTAAGACAGAGTCAGCTAATAAAGCTCTCGGGCCCATACCCCGATTATGACGGTTAAAATCCCCCCCCTGTCGATGAACCCCTACGTACTCACAATATTACTATCCAGCTTAGGGCTAGGAACCACCCTAACCTTCGCCAGCTCTCATTGACTCCTAGCTTGAATAGGCCTAGAAATCAACACCCTAGCAATCGCCCCTTTAATAACACAACATCACCACCCCCGCGCAGTAGAAGCAGCCACAAAATACTTCTTAACTCAAGCCACTGCAGCCGCAATAATCCTGTTCGCGAGTACAACAAACGCTTGAATAACAGGAGAATGATGCATTAATGATCTATCAAACCCTATTGCCAACACAATATTCATAACCGCTTTAGCACTTAAAATTGGACTCGCACCAATACACTTCTGAATACCCGAAGTATTACAAGGATTAGACCTGCTAACAGGCCTAATTCTATCCACCTGACAAAAACTTGCCCCATTTGCACTAATTATCCAAACGATACAAAACATTGACCCGTTACTACTAACACTTCTAGGGATCTTATCTACACTAGTAGGAGGATGGGGAGGACTAAACCAAACCCAACTACGAAAAATCCTAGCCTACTCCTCAATTGCCCACATAGGATGAATAATTATTGTAATCCAATACGCCCCCCAACTAACCTTGATTGCATTAGGAACATATATTATTATAACTTCCGCGGCATTCTTAACCCTAAAAATATCACTAGCAACAAAAATTAACACGCTCACAACAACCTGATCAAAAAGCCCCGTGTTAGCCTCAACAACCGCCCTAATTTTACTTTCACTAGGAGGCCTCCCACCCCTCACAGGGTTTATACCAAAATTAATAATTCTACAAGAATTAACAAAGCAAGACCTTCCCCTCATTGCCACAACCATGGCCTTAGCCGCACTAATTAGTCTATACTTTTACCTACGACTATGCTACGCAATAACATTAACCATCTCCCCTAACATAATCAACTCAACCACCCCCTGACGAATTCAAACAACCCAAACTTCCCTCCCCCTAGCCCTATTTATTATAGCCGCCCTAGGATTACTACCTATAACCCCGACCATCCTAATGCTAGCCACCTAGGGACTTAGGATAATATTAGACCAAAAGCCTTCAAAGCTCTAAGTAGAAGTGAAAATCTTCTAGTCCCTGATAAGACCTACAAGAGATTAACTTACATCCTCTGGTTGCAAACCAGACGCTTTTATTAAGCTAAGGCCTTACTAGATGGGAAGGCCTCGATCCCACAAACTCTTAGTTAACAGCTAAGCGCTCAAGCCAGCGAGCATCCATCTACTTTTCCCGCCGCCTAGCCAGAAAGGCGGGAAAAGCCCCGGTAGAGTATTAATCTACGTCTTCGGATTTGCAATCCAATATGCTTCTTCACCACGGGGCTGATAGGAAGAGGACTTAAACCTCTGTCTCTGGGGCTACAACCCACCGCCTAAGCACTCGGCCACCCTACCTGTGGCAATCACGCGCTGATTCTTCTCTACTAATCACAAAGACATTGGCACCCTTTATCTCGTATTTGGTGCCTGAGCCGGAATAGTGGGAACCGCCTTAAGCCTCCTCATCCGGGCTGAACTAAGCCAACCCGGATCGCTTCTAGGTGATGACCAAATTTATAATGTTATCGTTACAGCCCACGCCTTCGTAATAATTTTCTTTATAGTAATACCTATTCTCATTGGGGGATTTGGAAATTGACTTGTGCCCCTAATAATTGGAGCCCCAGACATAGCATTCCCACGAATAAATAATATAAGTTTCTGACTATTACCTCCATCATTCCTACTATTATTAGCTTCTTCTGGTGTTGAAGCCGGGGCCGGAACAGGATGAACAGTTTATCCCCCTCTCGCAGGGAATCTAGCCCACGCAGGAGCATCAGTGGACCTAACAATTTTCTCACTTCACTTAGCACGTGTTTCATCAATCCTAGGGGCAATCAATTTTATTACCACAACTATTAATATAAAACCTCCAGCTATTTCCCAGTATCAAACGCCTCTATTTGTCTGATCCGTGCTTGTAACCGCCGTACTACTTCTTCTATCATTACCTGTTTTAGCTGCCGGAATTACAATACTCCTAACAGACCGAAATCTTAACACTACATTCTTTGATCCTGCAGGAGGAGGGGACCCAATCCTTTACCAACACTTATTCTGATTCTTTGGCCACCCAGAAGTCTACATTCTTATTCTCCCAGGATTTGGAATCATTTCTCACGTTGTAGCCTACTATTCAGGTAAAAAAGAACCATTTGGTTACATAGGAATAGTTTGAGCTATAATGGCTATCGGCCTCCTGGGATTTATCGTATGAGCCCACCATATATTCACGGTTGGGATAGACGTAGACACTCGCGCATATTTTACATCCGCAACAATAATTATCGCAATTCCAACAGGTGTGAAAGTATTTAGCTGATTAGCTACACTCCACGGAGGGTCAATTAAATGAGAAACACCCATACTATGGGCCCTCGGGTTTATTTTCCTATTTACAGTAGGTGGGCTCACAGGAATCGTCCTGTCCAACTCATCACTTGATATTGTCCTTCATGACACTTATTATGTAGTCGCACACTTCCACTACGTACTATCAATAGGTGCTGTGTTTGCTATTATAGCAGCATTTGTACACTGATTTCCCCTACTAACAGGATACACCCTTCACAGCGCCTGAACAAAAATTCACTTCGGGGTTATATTTATTGGAGTTAACCTTACGTTCTTCCCACAACACTTCCTGGGCTTAGCAGGCATGCCACGGCGATATTCTGACTACCCAGATGCCTACGCCCTATGAAACACAGTATCATCTATCGGGTCACTAATTTCTTTAGTGGCGGTAATTATATTCCTATTTATCCTATGAGAAGCCTTCGCCGCTAAACGAGAAGTACTATCTGTAGAATTAACAATAACAAATGTAGAATGACTTCATGGCTGCCCTCCTCCCTACCACACATACGAAGAACCAGCATTCGTTCAAATTCAATTAAACTAACGAGGAAGGGAGGAATCGAACCCCCACATGCTGGTTTCAAGCCAGTCACATAACCACTCTGTCACTTCCTTATAAAGACATTAGTAAAATAATTACATCACCTTGTCAAGGTGGAATTGCGGGTTAAAACCCTACATGTCCTTTTAAACCTATGGCTTAATGGCACATCCAACACAACTAGGATTCCAAGATGCAGCATCACCCGTTATAGAAGAACTTCTTCATTTTCATGACCACGCACTAATAATTGTATTTCTAATCAGCACCTTAGTACTATATATCATTATCGCAATGGTATCTACCAAACTTACTAATAAATATATTTTAGATTCCCAAGAAATCGAAATTGTATGAACCATCTTACCAGCCGTTATTTTAGTATTAATTGCCCTACCCTCCCTTCGTATCCTGTACCTTATAGATGAAATTAATGACCCCCACCTAACAATTAAAGCAATAGGTCATCAATGATACTGAAGCTACGAATATACAGATTATGAAAATCTGGGCTTTGACTCCTACATGACCCCGACCCAAGACCTTACCCCAGGACAATTCCGACTTTTAGAAACAGACCACCGAATAGTTATTCCAATAGAATCCCCAATCCGTGTCCTAGTATCTGCTGAAGACGTCCTACACTCTTGAGCTGTCCCATCCCTGGGCGTAAAAATGGACGCAGTCCCAGGACGGCTTAACCAAACTGCCTTCATTGCCTCGCGCCCAGGAGTATTTTATGGACAATGCTCTGAAATCTGCGGAGCTAATCACAGCTTTATACCAATTGTAGTTGAAGCAGTACCGCTAGAATACTTCGAAAACTGATCCTCATTAATACTAGAAGACGCCTCTGTGGGAAGCTAATTTATTGGACAAAGCGCTGGCCTTTTAAGCCAGAGACTGGTGACTTCCGACCACCCCCAACGAAATGCCACAATTAAACCCCAGCCCTTGATTTGCAATTTTGGTATTTTCTTGACTAATCTTTCTAACTGTTGTCCCAACTAAAATCTTAAACCACATTTCACCAAATGAACCAACCCCAGTAAGTGCTGAAAAACACAAAACTGAATCCTGAGACTGACCATGATAGTAAGCTTCTTCGACCAATTTGCAAGCCCCTCACACCTAGGAATCCCGCTTATTGCTATTGCAATCGCACTGCCCTGAGTACTTTACCCAACCCCCTCATCTCGATGAATTAATAATCGACTTATTACAGTCCAAGGATGACTTATTAACCGATTCACAAACCAACTAATACTTCCACTGAATGTAAAAGGTCATAAATGAGCACTACTACTAACCTCATTAATAATCTTCTTACTAACAATTAATATGCTAGGCCTATTACCATACACCTTTACACCCACGACACAACTATCACTTAATATAGGATTCGCTATACCACTATGACTTGCTACAGTAATTATTGGGATACGGAACCAACCAACGATTGCACTAGGACATCTATTACCAGAAGGAACACCTATCCCCTTAATCCCTGTATTAATTATTATCGAAACAATCAGCCTGTTTATCCGGCCTTTGGCCCTAGGGGTTCGACTCACAGCCAACTTAACCGCAGGTCACCTATTAATTCAACTCATCGCCACAGCCGTGTTTACCCTCCTACCAATAATACCAACAGTAGCAATTCTAACCGCCACCGTACTTTTTCTACTTACATTATTAGAAATTGCAGTAGCAATAATTCAAGCTTATGTATTTGTACTCCTTTTAAGCCTATATCTACAAGAAAACGTTTAATGGCCCACCAAGCACATGCCTATCACATAGTAGATCCAAGCCCATGACCACTAACCGGAGCTATCGCTGCCCTACTAATAACATCCGGCCTAGCAATCTGATTTCACTTCCACTCAACAACACTTATAACCTTAGGAATAATTCTCCTACTTCTTACCATATATCAATGATGACGTGATATTATCCGAGAAGGAACCTTTCAAGGCCACCACACACCCCCAGTACAAAAAGGATTACGATATGGAATAATCCTGTTTATTACTTCCGAAGTATTCTTTTTCCTCGGATTCTTCTGAGCCTTTTATCACTCAAGTTTAGCGCCAACACCAGAGCTAGGAGGATGCTGACCCCCCACAGGAATCACCCCACTAGACCCCTTCGAAGTGCCACTCCTTAACACAGCTGTATTACTAGCATCAGGGGTTACAGTAACATGAGCTCACCACAGTATCATAGAAGGCGAACGAAAACAAGCTATTCAATCCTTAATTTTAACCATTTTACTAGGACTTTATTTTACCGCGCTTCAAGCCATAGAATACTACGAAGCGCCATTTACAATCGCAGACGGGGTGTACGGCTCAACATTCTTTGTAGCCACAGGGTTCCATGGACTACATGTTATTATTGGATCAACTTTCTTAGCAGTATGTCTTCTACGCCAAATCCAATACCATTTCACATCCGAACACCACTTTGGTTTTGAAGCCGCTGCCTGATACTGACACTTTGTTGACGTAGTATGACTATTCCTTTACGTATCTATCTATTGATGAGGCTCATAATCTTTCTAGTATTAAAGTTAGTACAAGTGACTTCCAATCACACAGTCTTGGTTAAACCCCAAGGAAAGATAATGAATATTATTATAGCCATTTTAATCATTACAGTAACCTTATCCTTGATTTTAGCTACTGTATCCTTTTGATTACCACAAATAAACCCAGACGCAGAGAAACTATCACCATACGAGTGCGGATTTGACCCGCTAGGATCCGCCCGATTACCATTCTCCTTACGCTTCTTCCTGGTAGCAATCCTGTTCCTCCTATTTGATCTAGAAATTGCCCTTCTCCTTCCATTACCCTGAGGAGATCAACTCTATAACCCCGCCGGGACATTCTTCTGGGCTACAACAGTCCTAATTTTATTAACATTAGGACTAATCTATGAATGAACTCAAGGCGGCTTAGAATGGGCAGAATAGGGAGTTAGTCCAAAACTAAGACCTCTGATTTCGGCTCAGAAGACCGTGGTTTAATTCCGCGACCCCCTTATGACACCCGTACATTTTAGCTTTACCTCAGCATTTATTCTAGGCCTAATAGGACTAGCATTTCACCGAACCCATCTTCTCTCAGCCCTCCTATGCTTAGAAGGGATAATATTATCTTTGTTTATTGCACTCGCCCTATGAGCACTACAATTCGAATCCACAGTATTTTCAACAGCCCCTATACTACTTCTAACCTTTTCTGCTTGTGAAGCAAGCACTGGCTTAGCACTACTAGTTGCTACTGCCCGCACCCATGGGACTGACCGGTTACAAAACCTTAACCTCCTACAATGCTAAAAGTACTAATCCCCACAATTATACTATTCCCAACAATCTGACTTACTTCCCCTAAATGACTATGAACAACCACAACTACACACAGCCTCCTAATTGCTTCCATTAGCCTAACATGACTAAAATGGACATCCGAAACCGGATGAGCCTCCTCCAACATATACCTGGCCACAGACCCATTATCAACCCCACTTCTAGCACTAACATGCTGATTACTACCACTTATAATTCTGGCCAGCCAAAACCACATTAATCCAGAGCCAATTAGCCGACAGCGCCTGTATATTACACTCCTTGCCTCACTACAAACCTTCTTAATTATAGCATTTGGCGCCACAGAAATTATTATATTCTACATCATATTTGAGGCCACACTTATCCCAACCCTTATTATTATCACTCGATGAGGAAATCAAACCGAACGACTCAATGCAGGAACCTACTTCCTATTTTACACCTTAGCAGGGTCACTCCCACTTTTAGTTGCCCTACTCCTCCTCCAACAAGCCACTGGAACACTATCAATATTGGTGCTTCAATATTCACAGCCCTTACAGCTCAACTCCTGAGGCCACATAATCTGGTGGGCTGGCTGCCTAATCGCATTTTTAGTCAAAATACCACTATATGGGGTTCACCTGTGATTACCAAAAGCGCATGTAGAAGCCCCTGTAGCAGGATCAATAGTCCTAGCAGCAGTTCTACTAAAACTTGGCGGATATGGAATAATACGTATAATAGTAATACTAGACCCCTTATCAAAAGAACTAGCCTACCCATTCATCATTCTAGCCCTCTGAGGCATTATCATGACAGGATCAATTTGCCTCCGACAAACAGACCTAAAGTCTCTAATTGCCTACTCATCTGTAAGCCATATAGGATTAGTAGCAGGAGGAATCCTAATCCAAACCCCATGGGGATTTTCAGGGGCAATTATTCTAATGATTGCCCATGGACTAGTATCCTCAGCACTATTTTGCCTGGCCAACACAGCATATGAACGAACCCACAGCCGAACAATAATCCTTGCCCGAGGACTACAAATGATTTTTCCCTTAACCACAATATGATGATTCATCGCCAACCTGGCTAACCTAGCCCTCCCTCCACTCCCTAACCTAATAGGAGAACTCATGATCATCACAACATTATTTAATTGATCCCCATGAACAATTCTACTCACCGGACTAGGAACATTAATTACAGCCGGCTACTCCTTATACATATTTCTTATATCACAACGAGGGCCAACACCAAACCATATCATAGGGCTCCAACCATTTCACACCCGAGAACATCTCCTAATAGCCCTACACCTAATCCCCGTTATTCTACTAGTAACAAAACCAGAACTTATATGAGGATGATGCTATTGTAAGTATAGTTTTAACCAAAACATTAGATTGTGATTCTAAAAATAGGGGTTAAAATCCCCCTACTCACCGAGGGAGAACAGAAAATAGTAAGCACTGCTAATCCTTACGCCCATGGTTAAAATCCATGGCTTCCTTAAGCTTTTAAAGGATAACAGCTCATCCATTGGCCTTAGGAGCCAAAAACTCTTGGTGCAAATCCAAGTGAAAGCTAAAATAACACTAATAATACACTCATCACTTCTTCTAATCTTTTTCATCCTAATTTATCCACTACTCACCATACTAACCTCCGATCAACAACAATCTGACATAAAAATAGTCAAAACTGCTGTCAGCTCCGCATTCTTCACCAGCCTACTACCACTTATAATTTTTCTAAACCTAAAAACAGAAGGCATCATTACGAATTGACAATGAATAAATACCCAAACATTTGACGTAAACATTAGCCTTAAGTTTGACCATTACTCCTTAATCTTCGTCCCAATCGCCCTGTATGTTACTTGATCAATTCTAGAATTTGCGTTATGGTATATACACTCTGACCCTAATATTAATCGATTTTTCAAATACTTACTCACATTCTTAGTAGCCATAATTATTTTAGTCACAGCTAACAACATATTTCAACTATTTATTGGCTGAGAAGGAGTAGGAATTATATCATTTCTACTTATTGGATGATGGCACGGACGAGCGGATGCTAATACAGCAGCTCTCCAAGCTGTTATTTATAACCGAACAGGAGATATTGGACTAATCTTAACCATGGCCTGGTTTGCAATAAACCTTAATTCCTGGGAAATACAACAAATTTTTACCTTATCGAAAACCTTCAATATAACAATTCCTCTAATAGGACTTATCTTAGCGGCAACAGGAAAATCGGCCCAATTCGGCCTTCACCCCTGACTTCCTTCTGCCATGGAGGGCCCCACCCCAGTATCTGCCCTACTCCATTCAAGTACTATGGTTGTTGCAGGAATCTTCCTACTAATCCGCCTCCACCCCCTCATAGAAAATAACCAATTAGCCTTAACAACCTGCCTTTGCCTCGGAGCACTAACCTCACTATTTACAGCCACTTGCGCCCTGACCCAAAATGACATCAAAAAAATTGTAGCTTTCTCCACATCAAGTCAGCTAGGTTTAATAATAGTCACAATTGGGTTAAACCAGCCACAACTAGCGTTCCTCCATATTTGTACCCACGCCTTCTTTAAAGCCATACTATTTTTATGCTCAGGGTCAATCATTCACAGTCTAAACGATGAACAAGACATCCGAAAAATAGGGGGACTACTTAACACTATACCCATCACCTCAACCTATTTCACAATCGGCAGCCTAGCCCTAACAGGAACCCCATTTCTAGCAGGGTTCTTTTCAAAAGATGCAATTATTGAAGCCCTAAACACCTCCTATTTAAACGCCTGAGCCCTAATCCTAACACTTACAGCCACATCATTTACCGCAGTGTACAGCTTCCGACTAGTATATTTTGTGATTATAGGAACCCCACGATTCCCATCTTTATTACCAATTAATGAGAATGACCCACTAATAATTAACTCCATTAAACGACTTGCCTGAGGAAGCATCATCGCAGGACTAATCATCACACAAAACTTCCCACCAATAAAAACACCAATCATAACAATACCGACTCCCCTAAAAATAGCAGCCCTCATAGTAACAATCGCAGGCCTACTAATAGCTATAGAACTGACCAACATAACAAGCAAACAAGTAAAAATTACCCCAATAATCCCCGCACATCACTTTTCAAATATATTAGGATTCTTCCCCGCAATTACTCACCGACTTCTCCCAAAACTTAAACTCACCCTGGGACAATCAACCGCCACCCAGCTCGACAAAACATGACTCGAAGCCATTGGACCAAAAGGTTTAGCACTAACTCAGATAACTATGGCAAAACTTACAAATGATACCTCCCAAGGAATAATTAAAACATACCTAACCATTTTTCTCCTAACCTTCACTTTAGCCATTACCCTAACCCTCCTCTAAACCGCACGAAGACCCCCACGACTTAAACCACGAGTAATCTCCAATACAACAAGCAAAGTTAAAAGCAACACCCAAGCACAAATAACCAACATGACCCCACCAGATGAATATATTATAGCCACACCACTAATATCGCCCCGCAAAACAGAAAATTCTTTCAACCCGTCCACCACCACTCACGAACCCTCATATCAACCCCCCAAAAATATCTCCGCCGCCAAACTAACCCCTAATAAATAAACCAAAACATAACCTAACACAGAGCGGTTACCCCAAGCCTCTGGAAAAGGTTCGGCAGCTAAAGCTGCCGAATAAGCAAAAACTACAAGCATCCCCCCTAAGTAAATTAAAAAAAGAACTAGTGATAAAAAGGAGCCCCCATGGCCAGCCAAAACCCCACACCCAACCCCAGCTGCAACGACCAAACCAAGCGCAGCAAAATACGGCGTAGGATTAGAAGCAACAGCAACTAAACCTATAACCAGGGCCACCAATAACAAAAACATAAAATAGGTCATAATTCCTGCTCAGACTTTAACTGAGACCAATGACTTGAAGAACGACCGTTGTATTCAACTACAAGAACTCATGGCAAACCTACGAAAGACACACCCCCTAATTAAAATTGCTAACGACGCACTAGTTGACTTACCCGCACCATCTAACATCTCAGCATGATGAAACTTTGGATCCCTCCTAGGGCTATGCCTAGCTACTCAAATCCTGACTGGTCTATTTCTAGCTATACACTACACCTCAGATATTTCAACCGCATTCTCATCAGTAACCCACATCTGCCGAGACGTAAACTACGGTTGATTAATCCGCAATGTACACGCCAACGGAGCATCATTCTTCTTTATCTGCATCTATATGCACATTGCCCGAAGCCTATACTACGGGTCATATCTTTATAAAGAAACCTGAAATATTGGCGTAATTCTCCTACTACTAGTTATAATGACAGCCTTTGTCGGATATGTCCTCCCATGAGGCCAAATATCCTTTTGAGGCGCTACAGTAATTACAAACCTTCTATCCGCCACACCATATATAGGAGATATACTAGTTCAATGAATCTGAGGTGGATTCTCAGTAGATAACGCAACACTAACGCGATTCTTCGCATTCCACTTCCTACTACCATTCATTATTGCTGCCGCAACCATTCTGCATCTCCTTTTCCTCCACGAAACAGGGTCAAATAACCCAGCTGGTTTAAATTCAGACGCGGACAAGATCTCTTTCCACCCATACTTCACATACAAAGACCTACTTGGATTCGTAATTATACTCCTACTCCTCACTCTATTAGCACTATTTTCCCCCAGCCTGTTAGGAGACCCAGAAAACTTCACCCCCGCCAACCCCTTAGTCACTCCTCCACATATTAAACCAGAATGATACTTCCTATTTGCATACGCCATTTTACGATCAATCCCAAATAAACTTGGAGGTGTTCTTGCATTATTATTCTCGATTTTAGTACTAATAATAGTACCACTACTACACACCTCAAAACATCGAGGACTAACATTCCGCCCAATCACCCAATTCCTATTTTGAGCCTTAGTAGCAAACATAGCTATTCTAACATGAATTGGGGGTATACCAGTAGAACACCCATTTATCATTATTGGGCAAACTGCATCCGTCTTATACTTCTCATTATTCCTGATCTTTATCCCACTAGCAGGTTGACTGGAAAATAAAACGTTAGAGCAAACCTGCCCTAGTAGCTTAATCTAAAAGCATCGGTCTTGTAATCCGAAGACCGGAGGTTAAATTCCTCCCTAGCGCCCAGAAAAAAGAGATTCTAACTCTCACGACTGACTCCCAAAGCCAGAGTTCTAAACTAAACTATTTTCTGAAGATATTACCCGCCATGACACAATATGGAATGTTACACCAATGTATTATTACATGTATGTACATAACCAGCTCATTATTTTAACCATAAAGCAGGTACTAAATTATCAGATAACCCATGAAGCATAATGTTAATACTCACAAATAGGATATTCTAACTTGAGTTATAGGCTTCTCCCTAAAATATCGACCTCAAAATTTTCCTTGTAGCATCAACTAGTATTGTAACCAAACATATTAATGTAATAAGAGATCACCAACCAGTTTACATAAAGGCATAACATGTATGATAGAATCAAGGACAATAATTGTGGGGGTTGCACAATATGAACTATTACTGGCATCTGGTTCCTATTTCAGGAACATAACTGTACTATTCCATCCTCGGATAACTATATCTGGCATCTGATTAATGGTGTCATACATATGTCTCGTTACCCACCATGCCGGGCATTCTCTTAAATGCATAACGTATCTTTTTTTGGTTTCCTTTCATTTGACATCTCAGAGTGCAGGCTCAAAAGTTGATCAAGGTGGAACATTTTACTTGTATGTGGTATTAAATATTAATTATTGTAAGACATAACTTAATCACTACATATAGCTAAATCAAGTGCATATGTACTTATTTTCTTACTCAACTATCCCATATACCCCCCCTACCCCCCCACAACTCCGCTACCTCGCCAAAACCCCTAAAACCAAGAATGTGTAAGCAATAAGCCATAATATAATTCATGTATATATATATATATATATATATATATATATACATCACCTTATTTTACGCGCTCACCAACTAACCTGAAAACCCTTACTGAAAATTTATGAAAATATCCGACACTAAATATTCTAATAATATCATTTA